AATGGAGAGCCTGATTAAAGGACTATCGTGATAGGATAAAAGATGTAGAACCAGAAATCTACCTTCATTACACCCAACAGAATTAAACTGTCACCACAAGCATCAAAAGCCAACGTGCTCCATACACCAAGATGTAAAATAAACCTTAAACTTAGAAAAGTAAGCTAAGCTAAAGCTAATGGGTTCATACCCCATAAATAGAGTAAATACTCTCTTCTCTAATGCCCAGTAACTCAACCAAAATCCTATTACTAACGACACTAGTAAGAGGTGTGTTAGTGGCCGTGTCCTCCAACTCATGATTTGGTGCATGAATAGGACTAGAGGTCAACCTAATATCATTTATTCCATTGATATCTAACACTAAAAATATATACAACACAGAAGCCTCACTAAAATACTTTATTGTTCAAGTATTGGCTTCAGCAACACTGCTATTTATAGTAGTAATAAAAACACTAGCAGAGGATCTATTCACACTCACATTTATAGAAACCTCATATACACCAATAATTATTTGCACCCCATTGATATTAAAAAGAGGGGCAGCACCATTTCACTGATGGTTCCCAGGAGTAATAGAAGGACTAAGATGAGAAAACTGTGGGCTATTGATAACAATCCAAAAAGCAGCACCACTGATATTAATATCATACCTGATCGAGATCAATGTATTTACAGCAAGAATTATCCTAGCATCAACAATTATAGGAGCGATTGGAGGACTTAACCAAACTTCAATACGAAAAATCATAACATATTCATCTATCAATCACACCGGTTGAATATTAGCCGCACTAATCATAGGAGATAATTTATGACTTACATACTTCATAATCTATTCAACACTAGTATTAACCGTATTATCAACCATTAAGCTATCCAGAGTATCGTTTATTAATCAAACCCTCTTAACAAACAAAGAGGCCATACTAACAAAATTCATAATATTCACATCCCTACTATCCCTAGGCGGGCTACCCCCATTCCTAGGGTTCCTCCCTAAGTGAATTGTTATCCAAGAAATAATCGTAAACAAAATAACACCTATAGCAACAATTATAGTAATCACATCACTAATCACATTATACTACTACCTAAAAATTTCATATTCAAGATTCATAATCCTAAGTGAAGAACCTAAATGAAACATCCAATCTCACAAAAACAAAACAGCCAAAAAGATCAGAGCCATAATTATGTCATCAATCTCATTAACAGGAATATTAATATGCAGAATCATGGCTGGGTTAATCTAAACTATTTTAGGCCTTAAGTTAAACAAACTAATAACCTTCAAAGCTATAAATAAAGGGCCATAACCTTTAGGCCTTGGTAAGTTAATTTAAACCCTACCCCTATAGAATTGCATTCTATTATCACAGTGTGAATACAAGGCTAAAATAATAGTGGAAGAGTTACGTACTAACCTCCTAAATAGATTTACAGCCTACCGCCTACTTATCTGTCTCAGCCACTCCACTAATTATCAACCGATGGTTATTCTCAACAAACCACAAAGACATTGGAACATTATACTTTGTATTCGGTGCATCATCAGGAATGGTCGGAACATCACTCAGAATACTAATTCGAACAGAATTAGGACAACCCGGATCTCTAATTGGAGATGACCAAATCTACAACGTTATCGTTACTGCCCACGCATTTGTCATAATTTTCTTCATGGTTATGCCAATTATAATTGGTGGATTCGGAAACTCACTAGTACCACTTATATTAGGAGCCCCAAATATGGCATTCCCACGAATAAACAACATAAAATTCTCATTACTACCACCGTCATTAACACTACTACTTACTAGCAAAACAGTAAAAAGTGGAGCAGGGACAGGGTGGACAGTTTACCCCCCTCTTGCGAGAGGTATTGCCCACGCTGGAGCATCCGTAGACTTAGCCATCTTTTCTTTACACTTAGCAGGTGTATCATCAATCCTAGGAGCAGTAAATTTTATCTCAACAACAATTAACATGAAACCAAAAAACATAAAACCCGAACGAATCCCACTATTTGTATCATCTGTCGCCATCACAGCCCTACTTCTACTGTTGTCTCTACCAGTATTAGCAGGAGCAATCACCATACTATTAACCGACCGCAACCTAAATACATCATTCTTTGACCCTGCTGGAGGGGGAGACCCAATCTTATACCAGCATTTATTCTCATTCTTTGGACACCCTGAAGTCTACATTTTAATTTTACCAGGATTTGGTATAATCTCCCACATTATCTGCCACGAAAGAGGAAAGAGGGAAGCATTCGGAAACCTCGGAATAATTTTTGCAATACTAGCAATTGCCCTACTAGGATTTGTTGTATGAGCCCATCATATATTCACAGTAGGAATAGATGTTGATACACGAGCATACTTTACATCAGCAACAATAATCATTGCAGTACCAACAGGAATTAAAATCTTCAGATGGCTTGCAACTATATATGGATCACAATTAACATACAGACCTGCCTGCTTATGGGCAATAGGATTTGTATTCCTATTTACAATAGGAGGATTAACAGGAGTAGTTCTTGCAAACTCATCAATTGACATCGTACTACACGACACTTTGTACGTTGTAGCCCACTTCCACTACGTACTATCAATAGGGGCAGTATTTGCAATCATAGCAGGGTTCATTCAATCATTCCCTCTATTTACCGGACTCACTATAAACCCGAAATCATTAAAAGCCCAATTCGCCGTTATATTTACTGGGGTAAACATAACATTCTTCCCACAACACTTCCTAGGGTTAGCCGGAATACCTCGACGATACTCTGACTATCCAGACGCCTACACTACATCAAACATCATCTCATCAATAGGATCGACAATCTCATTCGTAAGAGTAATAATATTCCTATTCATTATCTCAGAAAGCATTACATCAAATCGACAAATCTTATTCCCAACACAAACAAGAAACTCAATTGAATCAATACAAAACTTTCCACCGGCAGAACACAGATACTCAGAATTACCTACAATCTCAGTAATTAACTAACATTAATCATTAATCTAATGTGGCAGACAAGTGCATTGGATTTAAGCTCCACATATAAAGTTTTAACAACCTTCATTAGAACCAATGACAACATGATTAAACATAAGACTACAAGACGGAGCATCTCCCATCATAGAACAATTAATCTTCTTCCATGATCATACATTAATAATTATACTAATAATCATTACAACTGTAATGTACATAATAACCACCCTACTTTGAAATAAGCACACTAGACGATTTATATTAGAAGGACAACTAATTGAAACTACATGAACAATTGCACCGGCAATCATCTTAGTATTCATTGCAATACCATCCCTACGGCTTCTATATCTAATGGATGAAATCCACAACCCAACAATAACCTTAAAAGCAGTAGGACATCAATGATACTGAAGATATGAATACTCAGACTTTACAAAACTAGAATTCGACTCATACATAATTCCACAAGAGGAAAATCAAGCAAGAACCTTCCGACTGCTGGACACAGACAACCGAATTGTACTACCCATAAACTCACCAATCCGACTAGTGGTGACAGCAGCAGATGTATTACACTCTTGAACAATTCCAAGATTAGGGGTGAAAACAGATGCCACACCAGGACGATTAAATCAAGTAAGATTCTCAATCAATCACCCTGGTATCCTATATGGACAATGCTCAGAAATCTGCGGAGCAAATCACAGATTCATACCTATTACAATCGAAAGAGTATCGGCAAATCACTTCATTAATTGAGTCTCAAGCCTAAGAGAATCATCAGATGACTGAAAGCAAGTAATGGTCTCTTAAACCAGTTCATGATAATCTAGCAAATATCTCTGATGACAAAGGATTAGTTAATATTATAATATCAGAATGTCAAACTGAAGTATTCACAAATGATTATCCTTTATACCACAAATAATACCTATAGAATGAATAAGCCTATACATTACATTTCTAGCAACACTCCTAATATTCAATATTATAAACTATTTCATACAATCACCAAACAAAAAAAGCACGACAAAACGTAACATCAACGTTAACAATATAAACTGAAAATGATAAGAAATCTATTCTCAATCTTTGATCCAACAACAGAAATTAATAGACTACCTATAAACTGAACAAGAACAATAGTAGGACTCCTATTAATCCCAACAAGAATCTGACTAACACCATCACGAAACAGAATAGCACTAAACCTACTAATAAATAAACTCCATGCAGAAATAAAAACGATTCTAAGAAAAGGAGATCAAAACAAGGGAAACTCATTCATTTTCACCTCATTGTTCCTCATAATTCTAATAAATAACTTCCTAGGCCTATTCCCATACATCTTCACTAGAACAAGACATTTAACACTTACATTAACACTAGCACTACCGCTATGAATAACATTCATATTATTTGGATGAATCAAAAACACAAATCATATATTTGAACACTTAGTACCACAAGGTACGCCGACAATACTAATACCGTTTATGGTCATTATTGAAACAATTAGCAACCTAATCCGCCCAGGAACACTAGCAGTGCGATTAACAGCAAACATAATTGCTGGCCATTTACTACTAACCCTACTAGGGAATAATGGGCCCACAATAAGTCACACCCTCCTGGCCGTATTAATTACCGCACAAATCCTATTATTAATCTTAGAATCAGCCGTAGCCATTATCCAGTCATACGTATTCGCAATCCTAAGAACCCTATACTCTAGAGAAGTAAATTAATGTCAACTCAAGAAAACCACTCATTTCACATAGTAAACAAAAGACCATGACCGCTCACAGGAGCTATTGGAGCTATAGTAACACTAATAGGGTTAATTAAGTGATTCCACCAATACAACAACAGCCTACTAGCAGTAGGAACAGTAATCACCCTATTAACAATAATCCAATGATGACGAGATGTAACACGAGAGGGAACCTACCAAGGATTACATACTAAAACAGTTACAAGAGGACTACGATGAGGAATAATTCTATTTATTATTTCAGAAGTTCTATTCTTCGCATCATTCTTCTGAGCATTTTTCCACAGAAGACTATCGCCCACAATTGAACTAGGGTCGGCATGACCACCTACGGGAATTAAACCATTCAACCCCATACAAATCCCTCTATTAAATACAGCAATTCTACTTGCCTCAGGGGTAACCGTAACTTTCGCAACCACACAGTTTAGCTGAAAATTCATTCAGATCAGCCACACAAGGCTTTTTCTTTACAATCCTTTTAGGAATTTACTTTACTGCTGTACCAGCATAGCAATTCATGGAAGCACCATTCACAATTCAGGATTCAGCATATGGGTCAACCTTTTTCAAGGACCACAGGGGTTCCACGGACTTCACGTAATCATCGGAACAACATTTTTTACCACATGTTTATTACGACAAACAACTCTACACTTCTCATCAAACCACCACTTTGGATTTGAAGCAGCAGCATGATACTGACACTTTGTAGATGTAGTATGATTATTCCTATATATCTCAATCTACTGATGAGGAAGATAACACATTATTTATCTAATACAAGTGAGTATACTTGACTTCCAATCAAGAAATTTGTGCAAAACAAGATGAATAATATCAACAGTTATAACGATAGCAGTAATAACAATTACAATCTCAACCATCGTAATAATAGTGGCAACACTAATTTCAAAAAAAACCCACGAAGAACGAGAAAAAAGATCCCCCTTCGAATGTGGGTTTGACCCAAAAAATTCAGCCCGGCTGGCATTCTCATCACGATTCTTCTTAATCGCGGTAATCTTCATAATCTTTGATGTGGAAATTGCACTATTACTACCAATACCAATTACCATAACAACATCAAACATAAGATCATGAATGCTAATTAGATCTATATTCCTACTAATCCTAATTATCGGACTTTACCATGAATGAAACCAGGGATCACTAGAATGAAGAAATTAACTAAATGGGATTATAGTTAATAATAACATTTGAGTTGCATTCAAAAAGTACTACCAAATAGTTAATCTCAAAGTAAGAAGCAAACCTTGCAATCAGTTTCGACCTGATCCCTGATACTAATTATATCCTTACTTTAACTTTGATCGAAACCAAAAAGAGGTATATTATTGTTAATAATAAAACTGAATTAAATATTCCGCTCAAAGAAGTGAACAGAAAGAGTGAATGCTGCTAACTTATCACTATAGCGGTTAAAATCCGTTTACACTTCTATTTATATAGTTTATTAAAAACATTACACTTTCACTGTAAAAACAAAGTTCAACTTTTATAAATAATACTCAAAGGAAAAATCCTCATTGACATCTTCAGTGTCACGCTCTGAAATATAAGCTATTCAAGTAATAAATCAACACAAGCAATAAAACAATCCACATAACAAAAAAGCCTAAAAATAACTTCAAGCTTCTATGTTGGACCCACTGATTAACCCTACCTAGGTTAAAAAGAAACCAATATAAACCCTGTCCACCAAAATATTCTATTCAGCCAGAATCAAGAACCCGTATAGACCTATAACCAAACCCCAATGGGCCGAAAGAAACCCCATAAGTAGAAAAAAATGGCATAAACCACATAGACCCAGAAAACGAAGAAACCCTGTAACAATATATAGAAAGTAAATAATCACCAAAGTTAAACCCAGCTATCTCATAACCAATCAAGCCACCCAAACTAACAAAAAAGAAAGTAAGAAACTTTAAATAATAAGGCAAACAGATAACCGAAGGAGTAGGACAAATCAATCACATCAAAGCCCCACCCCCTAAAACAGATAAAATTAATAAACCAACCATACCCATAACTATATTATAGTTGGTATCAACCATAGAATATAAAGAAACAAAATTAAAATCACCACACAAAACAAAATAGAATAAACGAAATGAATAACAAACAGTCAAACCAGTAGAGACAAATAATAAAAGAAAGCCAAATATATTCACATATCTTATAGAAATTATCTCTAAAATAAAATCCCTAGAATAAAAACCAGCCAGAAAGGGCATACCACAAAGAGCAAAACTAGAAACCATTAAGCAAGAAGAAGTAAAAGGCATATAAACAGATAAGCCCCCCATAAAACGAATATCCTGGGAGTCTCCTATGGAATGAATAACACCACCAGCACACATAAACAACAGAGCCTTAAACAACGCATGAGTTAACAAATGAAAAAAAGCTAAACTAGAGAGGCCTACAGAAACAGTCATAATTATCAAGCCCAATTGTCTAAGAGTCGACAAAGCAATAATCTTCCTTAAATCATACTCAAAATTAGCCCCCAGACCAGCCATAAATATAGTTAAAGCAGAAATCAACAGCAAAATAGTATTCAACAAATAACTAAATGAAGGACTAAAGCGAATTAACAGGTAAACACCAGCCGTAACCAAAGTAGACGAATGGACCAAAGCAGAAACAGGGGTAGGAGCCGCCATTGCTGCCGGCAATCAAGAAGAAAATGGAATTTGAGCACTCTTAGTTATGGCCGCCAGAACAACAAGAAAAGAAATCAACTCCATTTCAGTAGACCCGGCTAAAAACTCCAAATAATAAATAAAATTCCAACTACCAAAATTAATTATTCAAGCAATCGCCATCAATAAGGCCACATCACCAATACGATTAGACAAAACGGTCAACATACCAGCGCCATAAGACCTTACATTCTGATAATAAATTACCAAACAATAAGACACCAAACCTAAGCCATCCCAACCCAACAAAATTCTAATCAGATTAGGACTAATAATCAAAAACAGCATAGAAACTACAAACATCAAAACCAACATGATAAAACGAAAAATATTCAAATCACCAGACATATAATCATCACTATATAAAATAACCAACGAAGAAATAATAAAAACAAACCCCAAAAACAATAAAGATATCCAATCAAACAAAAAAGTCATAACAACCGACCCACTATTCAATCTAACAATCCCTCAATCAACAAAATAAACCAAGTCACACAAGACAAAATAAACCCCCCAAAAGCAACAAAATCAGCCAAAGCCAAACAAAAAGACAAATCTAGCAAAACAAATAGAAATCGGTATCATAATCTAAAATAAAACTATATCATTGGCACCACAAACCAACATTTTACATTAAACTATTTAGATAAACACGACAAATCAACTTACATCCAAAAGACAGTTAAATCAACCCTAAGAATAATTAAATTAAGGGGAAACCAATGCAAAAACAACAGCACAAACTCACGAACATAGCCCAATGAACAAGAATAAAGACCAGAAAAAAGGGTACCATGCTGACTATAAGAATATATATAAAGTGTATAAGCAGCCCCAAAGAAAGACAAAAAAACCAAAACAAACATAAGATATCAAGATCAAGAAACCAAACCACTTAACAAGCCAATTCCACCCAAAAGGTTAAGGGAGGGGGGAGCAGCCACATTACAGGCACTAAATAGTATTCAACAAATGAACATTCTAGGCATCAGATTAACCAAACCCTTGTTAATTAACAAGCTACGACTACCAAACCGTTCATAAGAAATATTAGAAAGACAAAAAAGACCAGAAGAACATAAACCATGAGCAATTATCAAGGCAAAAGAACTGCAAACCCCCCAATAACTCATAGTCATAATACCACCAATGACCATACTTATATGAGCGACGGAAGAATAAGCAATCAACGACTTCAAGTCAGTCTGCCGCATACAAAATAAACTAACCAACAAACCACCAACTAAACTCAAAATAACCCAAACAAGACCAATACTAAAACTAAACCTAAACAACACAGGAAAAACCCGAAGAAGACCATAACCCCCAAGCTTCAATAAAACACCGGCCAAAATCATGGAACCAGAAACAGGAGCTTCCACATGCGCCCTTGGAAGCCACAAATGAACCAAAAATATAGGCATCCTAACCAAGAAAGCCAGAACCATACAAACATAAAACAAACTACTAACAGAAACACCACCCTGTAACAAACAAAGAAACAATGAACCCAACGAACCATAAATAAACAAAATACCAACCAACAAAGGAAGGGAGGCTAACAAAGTATAAAACAACAAATAAATGCCAGCCTGAACACGCTCAGGTTGATACCCCCAACCCAAAATAAGAAGTAACGTAGGGATCAATCTACTTTCAAAGAAAATATAAAATGAAAGTAAACTAACTCTTCTGAAAGTACAATACAACATGACAACCAGAAAAATAACAACAAAAAGAAAAAGACCAGAAAAATAACCAGAACGAAGAACGGATTCTCTAGCCAAAACCATAAGAACACAAATCCACAAACTTAATAAAACAAGCCCATAAGAAATCACATCACACCCAAAAAAATAGCTCAAATTGCCCCAACAGAAAAAATAAGGGAAAGAAAAAAAATAAAGAAAAGAAACAGCAAACAACAAAGAACAAATCAATCACCAAGAACCCGGAAAAACACACAACGGGATTAAAAAGAACAAAAAACAAAGAAACCTTAACATTGAAGAATTCTATAAGAACGAAAATAATCATTACCGTGACTACGAATCATAGAAACCAAAATTGATAGGCCCAATGAACCCTCACAAACAGAAAAAACTAAAAAATAAACAACAAAAAATAATCTATAATTCAACCCACACAAATAAAAATAGACTGAAAGATAAAGAACCAAAACAATAAACTCCAAGCTCAACAAAGTAACCAGCAAATGCTTACGACTAGAAGAAAATGACCAAATACCACAAAAATAAAGAACAAAAAGATAAAGACACATTGACATTAAAAGTTTTAATAATTTAATAAAAATATTGGTCTTGTAAACCAAAAATAAGGAATCAACTTTTAAAACTTCAGAGGAAAAGCACAAATGCCATTTCATTAATCCCCAAAATTAACATTTTAAATAAAATACCCCCTGATATGACCAAACTATTAATATCAATAAGAATAATAACAAGAGTAATATCCACACAAATAAAACACCCGCTAGCAATAGGAATAATACTACTTCTACAAACCATAATAACATGTATAATCAGAGGAGCTATATACAAAAGATTTTCATTCTCATACATTCTATTCATAATCATAATTGGAGGAATACTCGTACTATTTATATACATAACAAGACTAGCATCAAACGAAATATTCCACCCAACAAGCAAAATAATAATAATCGCAATAATCTTATCACCAACAATAATATACCTCATACCAGATCAAACAAACAACAAGGAAATAAACACCCACGAATCAACGACAGAAGACGAAATTATAACAACAACAATAATAATATATAACCAAATTACGGGAGCAATAACAATTATACTAGTAATATATATACTACTAACACTAATCGTAGTAGTAAACATTATCAACATCTCAAAGGGACCATTACGACACACAAACTAATGAACAAACCCATACGAAATAAACACCCGCTAATCAAAATTGCAAATGGAGCTCTAGTAGACTTACCAACTCCATCAACAATTAGAGGATGATGAAACTTCGGATCACTAATAGGAATCTGCCTAATCATACAAATCATAACAGGACTATTCCTAGCTATACATTACTGCCCAGACATCAACATAGCATTCTCCAGAGTAAGACACATTTGCCGAGACGTCAACAACGGGTGGCTACTACGAACACTACACGCAAACGGAGCCTCAATATTCTTCGTATGCATTTTTATACACACAGGACGAAACCTATACTACGGATCATACAAATTTACACATACATGATCCGTAGGGGTTCTACTCCTAATCTTAACTATAGCAACTGGATTCCTAGGATACGTATTACCCTGAGGGCAAATATCATTCTGAGGAGCAACTGTAATTACCAACCTATTATCAGCAGTACCATATATAGGACAGGAACTAGTACAATGAGTATGGGGGGGGTTTGCTGTAGATAACGCAACCCTAACACGATTCTTCGCACTCCACTTTCTAATACCATTTGCAATTGCAGCAATAACTATTGTCCACCTTCTATTTCTGCACCAAACAGGATCAAACAACCCGCTAGGACTAAACAAAAACACAGACAAGATTCCATTCCACCCTTACTTCACAGCAAGGGACATTGTAGGATTCACAATCACAATTATAGCCCTATCAACAGTGACCCTAAGAGAACCATATATCCTAGCGGACCCAGACAACTTCACACCAGCAAACCCGCTAGTAACACCAGTACACATTCAACCAGAATGATACTTCTTATTCGCATACGCAATCCTACGATCAATCCCTAACAAATTAGGAGGAGTAATTGCACTAGCTATATCAATCTTAATCCTATTCGTCATACCAGTAAACAAATCAAAGTTCCGTGGAACACAATTCTACCCAATCAATCAAGTACTATTCTGAACAATAACAAACACAGTAATTCTACTTACTTGAATTGGAGCCCGACCAGTTGAAGAACCTTACATCTTAACCGGAGGGGTCCTAACAGTACTTTACTTCCAATATTTTATTTCAAAACCAACAATAACAAAACTATGAGATAAAATTATTTAACTTAGTTAAAAAGCAATAGAATAAGCCTAATGTCTTGAAAACATTATGAAAGAAGTTCAAACCTTCTATTAACTTATACCTAAATTAATACACCTACAATAAAGAAAAAATAAAAACCCTTACACCAACAAAAAATAAAAGATAATTCAATGAAAGAGGCAAAAATCTCCTCCAAGCCAAATACATTAACCTATCATAACGAAACCGTGGTAAAGTGCCACGAACCCAAATAAATAAAAAAGACACAAAAGACAACCTAATATAAAAAAACAGAGAATAAAGATCACTACCCAAAAAAATCACACAAAACAACAATCTCATAAAAAGAATACTGGCATATTCGGCCAAGAAAATCAATGCAAAGCCCCCACCACCATACTCAACATTAAAGCCAGAAACCAACTCAGACTCACCTTCAGCGAAGTCAAAAGGAGTACGATTAGTTTCAGCCAAACAGGAAATAAACCAAACAAAAGATAAAGGAAAAGAAAAAAAAATTAGTCAAATATAAAACTGAAATAAATAAAAATAAATCAGATTATAGCTACAAATCAAAACAACAAAAGAAAGCAAAATAAAGGCCAATCTTACCTCATAGGAAATAGTCTGAGCCAAAGCACGCAAACCACCTAATAAAGAATACCCAGAATTAGAAGACCACCCAGCAACTATTACAGTATAAACACCCAGTCTAGTACAAGCCAAAAAAAACAACAAGCCCAACTCAAAGGAAATAAAACCTCTCAAATAAGGAATCAGCAACCAAACCAACAAAGAAAGAAATAAACCAAAAACAGGAGAAAAATAATAAACCAAATAATTAGAAACCAAAGGAAAATACTGCTCCCTAGAAAATAACCTAATGGCATCTCTAAAGGGCTGAAGAACACCAACAAATCCTACCTTATTGGGACCCCTTCGAATGTGAATGTAACCCAAAACCCTGCGTTCCAAAAGAGTAAGAAAGGCCACCCCAACCATGACAAACAAAATCAACAACAAAAAGATCACAACAAAAAATAGATAACCTAACATATAATACTACTTGTAACATTAAAAATTTACATTAACAGATTCTAAATCTAGCGCACTTATCTGCCAAAATAGCCAGTTAATAATATTCAACAAACATAAAATTATTCCAAATACCTGGTCCTCTCGTACTAAGGTATAAAACTCCATTATAGATAGAAACCAACCTGGCTCACGCCGGTTTGAACTCAGATCATGTAAGATTTTAAAGGTCGAACAGACCTAATAATTTTCAGCCCCTACACCGAAAATAAACCTTAATCCAACATCGAGGTCGCAAACCCCCCTGCCGATAAGAACTCTCAAGGAAGATAACGCTGTTATCCCTAAGGTAATTTAATCTTACAATCAAAATAAATGGATCAAGTAAATATAAATAAATATAATAATAAAAAGGAGGGGTTAAATTAATCCCTCCCATCACCCCAACAAAACATATTAAACGGCCCAATGAACCCTCACAAACAGAAAGGGGACCATAACAAATGTTAAACTCTATAGGGTCTTCTCGTCCCATAAAAACATCTAAGAATTTTAACTCAAAGACCAAATTCAATAAACAATTCAAAATTAAGACAGCCCATGCCTCGTCAAGCCATTCATACCAGATCACAATTAAAGAACTAATGACTATGCTACCTTTGCACGGTCAAAATACCGCGGCCCTTCAACACCAAAGTCAGCGGGCAGGCCATACTTCAAAAACTAACGAGAAAAGATGTTTTTGTTAAACAGGCGGACATGAAATTTGCCTAGTTCCTCAAAGAAAATTAACACAAATAAAACAACCTAACAACAAATTTACTAATTCTACAATAATTACTAACCATAAACCAAAAATAAAAAATACATTTCAATAATTATTTAATTAACCAAAATTACCAGACCAAACCAAATAAAATTTTACCATAATCAAATTGAAAATCACTATAAAACCCCCAAGACTAATAAACCAAAATTTATAAAATAAAATAAGAAGCTAATCCCTCCCAATCTTAACGCCAAATAAAAATAAATAAACAAATAATAAAACTCTAAATAAGACGTATGAATTAAATTCATTTCTTGAAAAACCGGAAACCCCTAAAGACGAGTAATATTTCATCACTATTAGCCTATTATTAATGTTAATAAAACAACAACCAAAATAAGCTAATAGCTCCTTTTAGAATCGGGAAATAAAAATAAATAATAAAATTCAGTAAACCCTGATACACAAGGTACAGCAAATCAAGCAAACTTCCAAAAATAAATCAATATACACCCCTACAGTACAAATAAACTATAACCAAAAAAATCAAATCAATAACAATACAACAACAAAATAATACTTTACTAAAACATAACCATAACATAAAACAAACAGCAAACCGCTCAATAATAATCAGACCATGTCGAATCGCACGACACAATTATTCAGCGTAAATGAAATCTCAACTAACAGAAATGATCTGATAACATTATCACTCCAGCTACACCTTCCGGTACAACCACTTTGTTACGACTTATCTCATTAACAAATAAAACGAGAGCGACGGGCGATGTGTACATATCTCAGAACCAATTATCACAAAAACAATCTTCAAAACATTACAATCAAATCCAATTTCATGCCAGTAATTAAAACCAACAATCCAAAAACAACAAATAACAATGTAACCCACCAATACACTTAGAGAAAGCTGCACCTTGACCTGAAATTAAACCAAATAAAGGAACAAGAAAATTAAACAACTCTAAAAAGATAATCAATAAACGGCGGTATACAAACCAATAAACAACTAAGTAAGGTCCAACGCGGACTATCGATAACGAGACAGGTTCCTCTGAACGGAATAAGATACCGCCAAATTCTTTAAGTTTCAAGAACATAACTAATACTACTCAGGCAAAACATTAACATCCAAAAATAATAGGGTATCTAATCCTAGTTTAAGAATAAGAATTTCATAGCCTCCAAACAAATAAATGAATAAAAACAAAGATAAAAATTTCACCCAATAACCATCAAAGTAAATCCACAACATCAAATAACACCATACAACTATCTTCAGTCCAAACAAAGTTCAATCGCCTCCAAGGTATAACCGCGGCTGCTGGCACAAAATTTAACCGAACTAAATGCATTGCTAAATACAAGAACACTTGATTACATAACAATAACTAATGAGAATTAAATACAAACGTAAACAAATCAATCCCAGCCCATCTAGAACCAACAACAGAACAAATCACGCACAAACTTACATATAAAACAAGCAAATAATTGAACTAAAACTGAGCAAGAATAAAACTCACTCTGACAAGAAATACCCCTCCAACGGATCCACAAACAAATTATTATACTAAAAACACGAACAACTGCAAACTAGGCAACACAATTCATAAATACACTACCCGCATTAAAGTTTTTTAGCCCAGGCAGTAAAAAACCTCACAAACACGCAAGAAAAAACTGACAGACCCCAACACTTTTCAACACTCTGACAAGAAATACCCCTCCAACGGATCCACAAACAAATTATTATACTAAAAACTAGAACAACTGCAAACTAGGCAACACAATTCATAAATACACTACCCGCATTAAAGTTTTTTAGCCCAGGCAGTAAAAAACCTCACAAACACGCAAGAAAAAACTGACAGACCCCAACACTTTTCAACACTCTGACAAGAAATACCCCTCCAACGGATCCACAAACAAATTATTATACTAAAAACACGAACTAGTCGGAAAAAGTTTCCCAACAAACACCCGTGTTAGTCATTCACAACTTCCATGAATCTAGTAGAACCAATCCTAAACTTATCTTTTCTTAAAACTAGATAAGTTTAGGATTGGTTCTACTAGATTCTAAACTATCAACTACATATGTAAGTGGCAATCTAATACATACAAGATGAAAAGGTATCATTAAATCGAGTTATTAACTACTTTTCATCTTGTATAAAATAGTATTTTTTTACATCATAATAATAAAATTGCTTATCTTAAATAGATAATACGTATATGTTAACGATTGTATTAACATAAATGTTTAATATTTAAATACGTCGTACGATTAGTATTAGGTAGCTGTATCCGCTATAATGTAAGTTGTACATTATTTAAGATCGTATTATTTGTATAAATCACTAAGGATAATCAATTGTACATCATATAGCCTTATTTATTTAAATCAATCTCATATTAACATATATGGGAAGCACAAGAAATAAATACACTACCCGATATAAACATCTAATAAAAAGAAAAATAAACAAAATACTAAAAACACGAACTAGTCGGAAAAAGTTTCCCA